AACTGAGGAAGAATTTGCAAATTGATAAAACCGGGTGGGCGAATTTTCCATCTCCAGGGAAAAACACTCTGATCTCCTATCAGAAAAATTCCCAATTCTCCTTTTGGGGTTTCGACTCTTACATAAAGTTCTTGCTGTGATAATTCAAAAGTCGGAGAAGGTTTCTTACTAATGAATCGATAATCAAAATCATTCCATTCGGGATCCCTTACTCTATCAAAGCGTCGGATTTCTAAATTCTCATAGGGCCCCCCTGGAATTCCTTCTAGAGCCTGTTGAATAATTTTTATAGATTCTGTCATTTCGCTGATTCGTACTAAATAACGAGCTAACGAATCCCCTTCTTTTTGCCATTGTACTTCCCAATCAAATTCGTCGTAACACTCATAATGATCAACTTTACGAAGATCCCATTGTATTCCGGAAGCTCGTAGCATTGGTCCTGATAAACCCCAATTTATTGCTTCTTCTCCGCCAATAATGCCTACTCCTTCAACTCGTTCTAAAAAAATAGGATTCTGTGTAATAAGCTTTTGATATTCAGCAACCCCTGTTAAAAAATAATCGCAAAAATCTAAACATTTATCTATCCATCCATGAGGTAGATCAGCAGCTACTCCTCCGAGACGAAAATAATTATGCATCATTCGCATACCGGTGGCAGCTTCGAATAGGTCATATATCAATTCTCGTTCTCGAAAAATATAGAAGAAGGGGGTCTGTGCCCCAATATCTGCCATAAAAGGGCCAAGCCATAACAAATGCGAAGCTATACGACTCAACTCCAACATAATGACTCTGATGTAGCTCGCCCTTTTAGGTACTTGAATATTGCCTAACTGTTCTGGTGCATTTACAGTTATTGCTTCTGTGAACATAGTAGCTAAATAATCCCAACGTGTTACATAAGGCAAATATTGTATAATTGTTCGGTTTTCTGCAATTTTTTCCATTCCTCTGTGTAAATAACCCAATATTGGTTCGCAGTCAATAACATCTTCACCATCTAGAGTAACGATGAGTCGAAGAACACCATGCATTGATGGGTGGTGAGGACCCATATTGACTATCATGAGGTCTTTTCTTGTAGCTGGTGCAGTCATAGGTTTTTCCCCATTCATTCTTCCATGAATTGCTGAAAGTGAAAAAAAAGAAGTTCATCAAAATTTAAACGATCAAAAAGATTCTTCAAATTAACGAGTTTTTATCTCTCGAATATCCAACTGACCAATTATTTCTTTATAACGTACTCTATTTTTTTTTGACAAATAAGCCAATAGCCGTTGACGTTTTCCCAGAATTTTCCGTAGACCTCTCTGAGATAAATAGTCTTTTTTGTGCAATTCCAAATGTGAAGTAAGTCTCCGTATCTTATTGGTAAAACTGACTACTTGAAATTCAACAGACCCCCTGTTTTCTTTCTTTTCTTCTTGTGAAGTAACGGAAATGAATGAATTTTTGACCATAAAAGAATTTCCTCCTCCTTTTTTGACTTTACAGATATGTAATTTTATCGATCAGAAATAATAATGCCAGTAATTTGAATGTGATATACATAATGATCTTAATTTCTTTATCGACTCCTAATTTTATCAATTAAAATGAATTAATCAAATTGGATTCGAATAGGGATACAAAAGGATGGTACGTTTTTGCACTCACAAAAGCGAATAATTTATATTTAAACCGAAAATGAAGAAGATTTTGTTGATTCAATTCACTTTTTATCTAATTGATACTTTATTGACGTATATTAGAATGGGATGTAAGACAAGGTATGTGTACATCTGTTTACTTTCATATACCATATACGGTATAGGATATATAGGAAAAATACGGTATTAACATTAACCAATTTTTAATCGTGGATACATACGTAGTCTTAACATATTGATACGACTGCCATTATTCGTATCAAACCAATAGCGATTCATACAAGCTAAATCTTCTAATCGATAATTCGGCCAAAGAAAGAACTTTAATTGAATTAATTCATTTTTATCACTATCAAGATGTTTACTTTCATCCAAAAATGGACTCCAGTTTTTTACGTTGTTCTCGTTACAAAATACCGGATTTCTATTCACACCATTTCTATTCGTTGAACTGAAACAAATTAAAATTCTCAATTCTCTACGACGTCTAGATGATAAAATATTTTCAGGAACAAGTAAATTCGAATGATTTTTATCTCTATTTCCAGTCATTCTTTGATGTTTTGAAATAGATTCATCAAAATTCTTCTTATCAACATATCCTCGTTCTCGATATCTTTGATTAATTTGGCGTTTACTCTTATGAACCAATGAAATACCTATGGTTTGATACATAATAAATTGTCCATCATTTTTTACAGACAGACGAACCGATTCGATAATCAATATCCCTTTTTTCATCAATTCTGTAAGAGGTAAATTCTTCTGAATCAGCATTATATTCAGACTCATTTCTCTTCTTTGAATAGAGGATATAGTAATTTTTCTTGGGTTTCTCAGTCTAAGCAGGAGACAATATACCTTAATATTATTGATCATTCTTTGATTCAAAGCATCGTCCCATCTCAATTGAAAAAGCAAATATCGTTTCAGGAAGAAATTTAGTTCTGCTTCCGTGTTGCTCTTGTATTGTTTTTTCGTTTTACGTTTTTTCATGTCTGATCGCGCATAATCTTCTTCAATATCTTTTTGTTGGTTTGAGAGAAGGGATCCAAGATTTCTTTGGTTTTGTGCATCTGAACCACGATCTCGTCGATCTGCGGGTTCTTTTTCTTCTTGATTTCGATTCTTTAATTCAAAAGATTTTTTTTCTTCATTCGATGGTATAAAAAAATTCCCTTTTGGCTTTCCATTGACGTTTTTATTTTCACTAACATTTTCATTTATATTCAAATTTAAAAGAAGTAATTTGCTTGGTATAATCCACGGTTTCATTTTATATGCATTATAAAGTAGCACAAATTCGGGGAAGAACCAAAGTTCCAGATTGGATATAGGACAATTTAGTATTTCTTCATTCATTCCCATCCAATCAAAAAAGATTTTTTTATGATTGGGTGGATTGATTTCTAGATCTTGATGAATTGTAAGATAAAAAAGACCTTTCTTATCAATTTTATCAATTATTGGGTAATTATTAGTTCCAATCTTAGTTTTTTTATTACTGTTGGAATCGATCTTGATCCAGGCCTCAATATTGACTTTTTTTCTAAGACAAAACTTGAGAATTTTCCAATCAAAATATTTTCTATCTGGATTTTTTTCCATATACATAATATCACCTCTTCCTAGATAATTATTGATAGGAATACCCCCCCATTTATCAAATAATTTGCCTTTAGGTGTGTTGTAATTATAAGAAATCTTTTGATTCGTATTTACTTGTAATGGTGATCCATAAACAGAAATATATGAGTTCCTCTTAGTTTCATAATTAATAGATTGATATGATAAAAGATCATATTTAAAGTATTTTTGAAAATTATCTTTTTGATTCGATAATGAATATACTTCAGAATCTTTTTGTTTTTTGTAATAAAGTAATTGGTTTTTTTCATATGAATTCCATTTCTTTAAATCTTTCTTTTGAGCTGTACGACATTGATTGACTCTATTTCGCCATTTTTGTGGGATTAATCTAGACCATCTAATCTGAGATAAATCGTATTGATAATGACCCCTTAACCAGTTTTTCCATTGATTCGCTCCATAACTCCGAAATTTCTTATATCTTAATTCAGAATGAATTATTCCTTGTGTTCCAAAAGAATCCTTTATCCCAGTCTTAAGAAAAAAAGATGTTCCGTGATATTGAAGAACAGATCTTAATTTATCCAAGTGGGTTTGGGATAAATTGTAAAATACATATGCTTGTGACAAGGAGGATAAGTCACAAAAAATAGGTGAATTCCTTTTACTATTACTAATATTATAAAGTGACTTTTTTATAGTCGAAATAAAGTGAATTGTATTTTGATTTGTTTTATTAATTCTTTCTTGATTTGTTTCATTAGTGTAAATGTATTTATCAATCATTTTTTTTGTTGATTCAAGAAAAAGTTGTATATTGATTTGGGGAATATTAATGATACATCGAAAGACATCTATGTAGATTCTTTCAATGAAAATTTTTATAAAATAATGTAATTTACTGATTAATCGAGCATTTCTTCTTTTTAATATTTGCCAAATATTTTTTAGTGATTCTAGTCTTTTGGCATTATAAGTTGTTTTGTTAGAATTAATATTTATTCCTGGAGTTACTTTTTTTTTGTCGTTTGTAATTTTTTCTATTTGATTTCTAATTGTGCGTGTTCTATCAGTCAGATCCTTCCGTTTTTTTTCTGTCAGGGAATAATTTGTCCAATCTGTAGATCGACTTTGATTAAACGATTCATGAATTATCTGATTGTTGATTATAGAATCTTTTTCTTTTTTAGTTTCACTTAATTCATATACTTCTCTCAATCTAAATAACAGAATTTGATTTACTTTTGAAAGTACTTTTCTTATTCTTTTTATAAATAGAACACTTTTGATGACCCAATTTTTTGTTTCTTTTGAGACTGTTAGAAAAAAGTTTGTTCTTCCCTTTAAAACTCTTAAAACTAGAAAATATTTCTTTTTCAATTTTTGAATTTTTTTTTTGAGTTCTTTAAAAATGGGCTCAAAAAAAGAAGGTCTTTTTCGGGGAGAACCAAAAGGAAGTTCAGCTTCCATTCCCCAAACCGTTAAAAAACAAAAATCATCTTTTTTTTTTATTTTTTTCATTAGATCTCTATGAGAGGTTTGCAGCTTAGATCTGTGCCAAGGTTTCAGACAGAGAGGAAATAGGATTTTTATCTGAATACCGTCTGTTAACCAATTTTTCGGAAATTCGGTTTCTGATAATTGAACACCATTATAGGTACATTTAACATGCATTTCTCTATTCCATTCCTGTAAATCCTTAGACCATTCAGGAAGTTGCAATAATAACATACGACCCATATTTTTAGCTACTAT